ATTCAAGTTACTGATGCATTACATTAATTAAATGCATTTAATTTAGTATTTTATTAAAAAAAAAACTAAATAATAAGATTTATAATTATACTATAATATAAATATACTATAATATAAAAGTAAAAGCGGGTAGCGGGAATCGAACCCGCATCGTTAGCTTGGAAGGCTAGGGGTTATAGTCGACGTTGATTCATCATTTTTAACGTCTCTAATTCAAAACTGAACGTGAAACTTTGGTTTCATTCGGCTCCTTTATGGAAGATGGATAAATTCCCAGATTAAGACATGAACAAAAAAAAATTCCACCCATAACATCTATGTCAGCTTTTCTGTCTGAATGTATTCAGAACAACCCGCTTTCTAGAGGATCCCTATAAAAAAGAGGGTGGTTATATTATCTTTTTAGTTACTTCGTTCTCTATTTCTATTTGAGAGAATCCTTAGGAAAAGCGTTTTGTTTCCACCGAGCTAAAAAAAAATTTCGATGTCTCTAGTAAACCAAAGTCATTGTTTAATAGCTATTTTGCTTCAATTTTCCTAATACAAATAAAAATTAAAGATTTAGTTACGATTAGAACTAAACTTTCTATCTTTATCCATGGATCCTTTACTCATACTCATTCAATTAGAAGTATTGATCCAATAAAAAAATTATGTTTCGTAATCTCATAATCCAATTTTTCAATTTTTAATTGATTCTTGGATACAAATCACGAGAATGTATATTTTTCCTCGAATTTTTCATTGAGAGGTAAAGGATTAAATCCTTTTAAGAAATAAAGTTTTTGATCGGAATGTAATTGTAATATTAATCAAACCGAAAGACCCCTTAACTATCTAAGGGATTATAGAACGAATCACACTTTTACCACTAAACTATACCCGCTACAATCCTATTATTGTACATAAATGAACCTTTTGTCGAACAAGAAAATTTGTCGGAATAAAAAGTCAAAAGAAAAGATACGATCATAAAATAATCACGAAAATTAGAGCATTTACGTGTTATATCAGAGAGCCTACTGAAATTAGTAAAAGAGAATTCATTAAATTTAAATAAAATAACAAGTGTTTTTTGTCAGAGGTTTTTGATCTAGACGTCTCAACAAAACTACTTAAGCCATAACATACATGAAAAGAAATTGTGCAAGAATTCACAGTTCCTTTTTTATTATTTACTTTATTCCTTTTATTTTAGTGTAAATAAATAAAAAAAAAAATTAAGATAAGAAATCACACTTTGATTCGATATCATTTGATTCTATATCATAGAAATAGTTTTTTTTTTCAATCGTAATAACAAGCAAGTGTTTTATTTTTCAAATTCAATAAAAAATTTCATTTATGATCGTTGGAACAAAAAGGGCGGGCCCGGCCTGGTCAGTACTTAGCCGGGCCGTGGAACTAAAAAGCCCCTTCGGATGAAAAAAATATTATGAAAGGCTTTTTTAAGCCTTATTTTTTATAATGTAACATAGTATTATCCTTTTTCAATTGGGAGGAGAGATGGCTGAGTGGACTAAAGCGTCGGATTGCTAATCCGTTGTACGAGTTTTTCGTACCGAGGGTTCGAATCCCTCTCTTTCCGTTTTTGTTGATGGCTTGGTATTTTCTTTCGAATTTTTCGCGAGCTCTTTCTTAATTTTTTTAATAGTTAAAGATGTGTAATAGATAAAATCCTACTAAGAACATTTTAAAATCAAGCAAGTAAAAGAAAAACCTTATTTTTTATTCTTCACGTCCAGGATTACGTCCTGGATCATTAGACAGGAATCCGAAGATAAAAAGAGAAACAAAGAATATCACTACCGTGTAAACAAATAGTTTGAGAGTAAGCATTACATAATCTCCAAGATTTTTTTTAGTAAAAAAGAGAATAGATTCTCCGTTTTTATACCGCATACCCTACTATTTTTTATTTTAAATTTTGACACCAAGAAATGAAGTGGGGTGATCCCGATCTATCGCGGTTGTACAAGAATTACAATATTTGAATTGAGGGTGTAAGACTTATCTGATCTTATCAATTCTTAGAATTTTTTTTCAATAAATCATGAATTTGTCTAGACAGTATTAAAGATATCATCGAAAACTTACAGCAGCTTGCCAAACAAAAGCTAAGAGAAAAAAAAACAGGGGTATTACTGGCATAACATCTACGATTGGATTTAAAAAAGCGTAGGCCTCGGGCAATTTGGCGACGAAAAAATGACTTGAATAAAGAGCAGAATTAAGACAGATCAAACTAAATATATTAAGCATAACAAACATTTTGTTCTTGAGGATAATTGTATTTTATTTATTTTGATTGAGTTATTAATAACTCGAGTTTTTTTATTATTTTAAATATATTATAAATATGTTATTATTCATAGAAGAGAAAAATGAATAAAAAGAAAATAAGATAGATCAAAAAACTTTCTTTGATTTGAACTCACCCAATCAAAAACCCTTCAATTCTCAAATCAAAAGAGAATAGAATAAATCATACTTTCATACAATATCTTAATTGAATTATATGTAATGATCAATAAATTAAGTTTAATTCTATGTCGGCATGTATAAAAATTCTAGTAATCTATTTTATATATATTTACACTGGAGTTGACGAACAACCAGTACTACTATTAGTGTTTATTAGTGTCGACTAGAAATGGGGCGTGGCCAAGTGGTAAGGCAACGGGTTTTGGTCCCGCTATTCGGAGGTTCGAATCCTTCCGTCCCAGAGCATACCTGACCCATGATCATTTTCTTTTTTTTTTTTTTAATAGATAATAAAATATCTATCTATATCATAATAAAATATATCAAAATAAAGATTGTCTTTTCCAACAGTCTTCCGTTTAAGAGTATAATATTGGTATAGAATTGGTAGAGAATGTTATTCTTGTTTCTTTTTGTTTTAATATGAAATCTGAATCATATCTTTTTCACAAATTGAATCTAGTTCAAATAACACGCATATTAAATTTAATCTATTTGTGATTTGTAAAATATTACTATTTTTCAATATGAAAGATGAAAAAATAACAACCCAAATCTTCACTCTTTCCTTACATCAGTCTTTTTTTTATCTATCTTTTTTTTAGTAATCATTGAGGGGTTAATCCAATATGGATTTATCTCTCTCTTATGATGATAAAATGATGATAAAAAGCTAATGTCTTTACTCTAAAACCTTATGCAAAATTAAAATAATGATATCAGGTAGTAAATTATTCAATCAATTAAATCTTTTAAATGATTGCTTATGAGTTCTTGGTACTCGAAGAAGTGTTAAATTGTTGAATTTATCCTATCATGAAGATAGGGATTCAAAATAACTTGTTTATTCGTGTTTATTTATTCGTGTTATGTTAGTTATAATTATAAATAATAAAAAACAATAAAAATAATTATAAAGAATAAAAAATGGGGTCAAATTGATTGAATTCTTGCGGAGACTTCTTCATAAATTATCCATTCTTGATATATAAAAAAAGTATAGATTACTATGTACCGACCGAACCGATGATTATTCATGATTCCATAATCGAATCAATTACATACTGGTTCCAAACCGAAGGAATGTTATGGTAAAACTTCGTTTAAAACGATGTGGTAGAAAGCAACGTGCGACTTGAAGGACATGATCAGCTGTGGATTCTTACATCCACCATTTTTTTATATTTTATATAGGAATGAAAGTGCTCTTGGCTCGACATCATTTGTTCTGTTCCACTGGAACTCTCATTTTTTGAGTGTTGTGATGTAATATAGTACACGATGGAGCTCGAGTAGAAAGTATTGATTCTCAAGGGCAAGAATCTAAGGTTAGTATCGATCAATAAATTGTAACAACTTCGTAAGTATATTTTCGAGATATAAATCTAAAGTATCCAATTCGAGAAAATTGAAAAGTCAAATTTGTTGAAATTGGTAAAACTCTTTCGATCAAATCAAAAGTAAAGTGTAGGAATCAACCATTCGTATGATTCTTTGATAGAAATAAATCCCAAAAATGGTATGTTGCTGCCATTTTGAAACGATTTAAAGATCACCGAAGTAATGTCTAAACCCAATGATTCAAGGCAAAGATAAAGATCCTGGAACAAGTAAATACCCTTTTCAATTGTCTCAACAACTAGATCAGAATGAAGAATAAAAATAGATTCTAAAGGAGACAGACAAAAAGGGGTTAGAGACCACTCAATAAATGAAATACCTAAAAGGTTTTTTTGAGTTATTTTAGAATTATTCAACTTGAGTTATGAGGGTGCAAATTTCAAATACCATTTTTGGTTGGGAAAAATAAGAAAAAAAGTACTTAAATCAATAATCTAATTAATTTGATGATTTTATGGATATATTTTATATTCGAATTCTATATATAGACATCATCATAATTTCGAATTTTCTCGAGCCGTACGAGGATAAAACTTCTTATACGTTTCTAGGGGGGGGTATTGTTCATCTATCCCAATGAGCCATTTATCGAATCGTTGCAATTGATGTTCGATCCCGACGAGAGGGAAGAGATCTTCGTAAAGTGGGTTTTTATGATCCGATAAAGAATCAAATCTATTTAAATGTTCCTGCTATTCTATATTTCCTTGAAAAAGGCGCTCAACCTACAGGAACAGTTCATGATATTTCAAAAAAGGCGGGAGTTTTTACGGAACTTCGGCTTAATCAACAAACAAAATAAAATTAATGAAATATAAAAAAAGAAGATGCGGATGATTTGTATATAGCTTTGTATAACCTTTTAGTTTCTTTGCTATTTCCTCTTTTTTTATATTCATATCATACTTAATTTATTATTGTTACTGTAGAGTAGAATGTTGTCTTTTATAACGACAAAAATCTATTTGATTTCTATCAAATTTGATTTATATCAATAAAATAGATAGAAAAAGATCAAGTGAATAAATAATAAATGAAGTATCGGGTTTATAAATATAAAATTTTCAGATTACTCTTAATGAGGTGGTTTTCGGTGGAACTCTAGAACAAATAAAAAACACAAAGGATTAAACTTGTTTATTTGACTTTTGACTAAACCTCATTTTTTTTCTACTTTTCCCCCTATCTTCCTTAATTTCTTCTTCCCCCAATATTGTATATAAATATTATATATGTAGTGCCAATCCAACAAAAGTCCTTAGTTTTTTTTATTAAAATCGATTGAAATTGGAATTATTATATTAGTTCTATTTCTAATTTGTTTTCTCTTTTGTATTCTTTTCTCAACATTCATATTGACAACAGTGTATCAAATAAATATAATCCGATCGTGGATAAAAGGATCCATTTATATCTCCGTCCCATAGATTTATTTCAGTCAAACAATGGTCTCTTGGATTTTATGTGATACAAGAAGTCTTTTTTGATTAAGATTAAAACAATAAAAATCTATATACTAATTAATTAAATATACTAATTAATCAATAACATAAGAGACAAGGGGCGTTCTATAAATATTTTACTTTAATTCCTATAATCCCTATTTTTATCTGATAATTTTTTGCATTTTCATCGGATCTGTTCATTTTTATTATGTTCAGAATATAATCAATTATAAATTAAAAAATTTTTGCTATTTTAATGTTTTGATTGGTTTTGATTGCGTTGTGCAATTCCATTTTTTTTTTAATTTATTGGGATTCCGATTGTATCTACACATTCTAATTATTTTATTTGGGTTGCTAACTCAACGGTAGAGTACTCGGCTTTTAAGTGCGGCTAGCATCTTTTACACATTTGTATGAAGCAACAAATTCATCCATACCAGCGGCAGAGTTTGTAAGACCACGACTGATCCTGAAAGGAATGAATGGAAAAAGCAGCATGTCGTATCGATGGATAATTCTGAGAATAGTTCATTCTTAACGAATAGGTCCAAACCTTTATTTTAATTATTTTAATTCTTGACGTGTAATAAAATAAAAAAGAAATTTGGTCGAGGGAATAAATGGGTAGAGCCTAACTATGGTTCCAATTATAGGGAAACAAAAAGTAATGAGCTTCTGTTCTTAATTTTTGACTGATTGCCCGATCTAATTAGACGTTAAAAATATATTAGTGCTTAATGCGGGAAAGACTTTTCCCATGAGTGGATTAAAAATTTCTTATGAGTCCTAATTATTAACTATTACCCATTATAGGGTAGAGATAAATGTGTAGAAGAAGGCAGTATATTGATAAAGATTTTTTTTTCAAAATCAAAAGAGCGATTGGATTGAAAAAATAAAGGACTTCGAACCATCTTGTTACCCTAGAATGAACATAAATCAATTAGATGTAAAAAGAGAGGTTAGAGAGTCTGTTGATGAGTCTTACTTGTTTCCGAGGTATCTATTCTTTTCTTATCGTACTATAATACCTTGTTTTGACTGTATCGTACTATGTATCATTTGATAACCCAATAAATCACCTATTTCTTTTCTGGTTCAAATCTAATTTAAAATGGAAGAATTTCAAGGATATTTCGAACTAGATGGATATCAGCAACATGACTTCCTATACCCACTTATCTTTCGGGAGTATATTTATGCACTTGCTCATGATCATGGTTTAAATAGATCCGTTTTGTTGGATAATGTAGGTTATGACAATAAATCTAGTTTACTAATTATAAAACGTTTAATTAGTCGAATGTATCAACAGAATCATTTGATTATTTCCGCTAATGATTCTAACCAAAATAAATTTTTTGGGTACAACAAAAATTTGTATTCTCAAATAATATCGGAGGGATTTGCAGTCATTGTGGAAATTCCGTTTTCCCTACGATCAGTATCTTCCTTAGAAGCGACAGAAACAGAAATTGTAAAATCTTATAATTTACGATCACTTCATTCACTATTTCCTTTTTTAGAGGACAAATTCCCACATTTAAATTATGTATCAGATGTACTAATACCCTACCCCATTCATCTGGAAATCTTGGTTCAAACCCTTCGCTATTGGGTGAAAGATCCCTCTTCTTTGCATTTATTACGACTCTTTCTTCACGAGTATTATAATTATAATAGGAATAGTCTTATTACTCCAAATAAATTTATTTTTTCAAAAAGTAATCCACGATTATTCTTGCTCCTATATAATTCTCATGTATGTGAATATGAATCCATCTTCCTTTTTCTTCGTAATCAATCTTCTCATTTACGATTAACCTCTTATGGGATCTTTTTTGAGCAAATTCATTTCTATGAAAAGATAAAATATCCGGTAGAAAATGATTTTACGGTCGCCATCTTATGGTTCTTCAAGGATCCTTTTATGCATTATGTTAGATATCAAGGAAAATCAATTCTGGCTTCGAAAGATACCCCTCTTTTGATGAATAAGTGGAAATATTATCTTGTCAATTTATGGCAATGTCATTCTTATGTTTGGTCTCAACCAGGAAGGATTTATATAAACCAATTATCCAAGCATTCCCTTTATTTTTTGGGTTATTTTTCAAGTATGCGACCAAACCTTTCAGTGGTACGGAGTCAAATGCTAGAAAATTCA